AGACGTCAATACCATAGAGAATCAGGCTCGACAAAAACGAGACTAGGGACCCCTCCATCAGTATTTGATAGAGAATGCACCCCGCTTCTTCCTGTGGTTACTATTAGATAGAACACAAGCCAAGGAACTCAAAACCACAACACAAGGCAACCCCAGAACTCAGAAAGAAACCTGGACCTATCCTTGCCAGAAACCCCACTCCGGACTGGAATCACCCACCAAAATCGATCATTCTCATCAATTCCCGTTCCGCCGTAGATAGAGCGGGCTATTCCACTAAGAGAATAGATAGAGCGGCAACCGGCTACCCTCCGCTGCAACCTTTGATAGAAATTTATTCCACGGGTGGATGAACAACAGAATTTCTTTCTCTGACCCCTCGCCTTTTTTAGAGGGAGCACAGGTCGAGTAAATATTGCATATTACCAACTCCCTTCCAAGTGAGTGAGGTAAGCCCTTCTTCTCTTCTTCTGACTAAGAAAGGGGGTCGTCCCCGAAAAGATCAGATTTGCTTTCTTCTTGCTCCTGAGCCTGAGAATGAGATTCCTACCATAACGGAGTTAAGATATTGAATATGGTTTATGAAACTCCAGAACTGATAACAAGACCTAAGGCTCGATGCAATTGAGTTAGTCAGCAAAGACAGCAACCGAAACTACTCAAGAATATACAAATCACTTAGGAAGGGCATAAGACTGGACGACTCGATCTATCAACTTAACTTCGTTCAATTCAATTCAACTCACGTCGAACGTCAAGCCTTACGTTGCCCACCTGCACTTTCTGGGCGAGCAACTACTGGTTCGGTTTACTTATTAGCTTTCTGCTTGCTTTGCTACTACTGGCTCAGTCTTCATATGGGATATGCCTTCAACAGCTAACAGCGGGAACATACCAAACAAAGATAACCGGAACTCGCCCTTCTTCACGGTATGAGTTAGTTCTTTTTACTGTTTAGTCGTCCCGTCCTCCCTTTTCTAGGAGGAGGGTTCTACCCCCATGACCTTCCACATGAGAGATTGCGAAATCGCCTTGAATAAATCTAAATGATGATTGAGCTTTAACAATGGGAGACTGACTGCCCGGCTTCATCCCTTTCTTTTTAACCATAAACTTCGGCAAGAGATAGGCTTATTGCCTCTTCCGCTCCTGAACCAGTACTGAGATAAAAGGAATAAAAGGAGGTAGGGCAAAAGCATAAGGTAAGCTACTCGGTAGCGGGAAAGAAAGAAGCACCTGTTGCGAGCAAGTATGACCAGAACCTTCTTTTCTTCCCATGATGTGTTCTATCAGCGAGTGTTCTAACGGCGAAAGAGAAGCGGAACTTTTGAGTCTAAAGATGTACGCTTAACGCGAAAGAGTTAAGGAGGCTAGACGGTAGCTAGCTTTACTCTATTCTCTCCCAGAAGCTTTGTGATAGGAGAATCTTCGTATTTCCACTGGATGGATAGGGTGAGTGCCCTTCTCCTCTCTTGCTTGTCCGAAGACTGGTCTCCAATCCACTGACTAGCGGGATAGTTTGGAGGAAAGAATCGCTATGAATTAGAAGACAGTACCACCCTTCACTCGAGTAGGAGAACAATCTGCCCAGCGTTGACTAAAACCGGTCTTCATAAAAAGAGCTTCACCGGGCAACACTCCTTCTTCCTCCCTCCCTTTTCTAAATAGCATAGTTATCAGACGGGGGAATGAGAGAGTGCTCCTTTAGGCGAGTTGCTCGTAGGGGTAAGGAATGGTATCGACAGAGCGAGGGGAAGCTTGCGACTGGCTTAGGAGAACTCCTTCTTTCAAAGGAAAGAGCTGATATTTAACCAAGAACGGCTATGCCATTAACACCAGATAGGGGAACAGCTGATTCAAGTGCATCTTTCTTCTCTTATCCATTTTATATTATACCCAGAGGGCTAATTCCCCAAAAGAAAAGCAAGAGGAAAGAGACAAGCAACGGAAACGAGAGCAGCGGAAAAGATCACAGCGCTTACTCTTGTTACAACGGCTATGCCATTAACACCAGATACGGGACTAGAAGTGCTTATGAACCATCAACAGGGGAGATAGGCTTCATTCCTATTCTATTCCCAAGAAGGCCATCTAAGAGCTGCAGCTTTTCTCTTATTATAAGATACCACTGGAATTTCAGTTGGTCAATCAGTTCCTTGCTTCAGGAAAGAGAAAAAAGCTTATATATTATCTTCCTTCTGTCACATTTGCCCCGAAAACTGCCTATTCTATACCAGCTTCTTCTATAGATGATATAACAGGAGCAGATTCAATAGCAAAGGATATTCACCCAGCAGCGGCAACTGCTTGAGCTGATACGCAAACAAGACCAGACAGACCGGTATGAAACTCTTTCTTCGACCTTCGGGAACACCTCTATGTTCCATGCCCCGATGGAACAAAGACAGAGGGAGTCGAAGACGAAAGAGCGAAACTCCCAAGATCCCAAGAGTCAACGACTCCAAGGACCCCTCTTATTCCTTCCATAGTAGTGGAGTCCGGATCTTGATCTATGAGAACAGTCTGTAGCCAGAACCGGTGATTAGGACGGACACGCAGCCACAACAGGGAAGCAGTTTCTTCTAAAGCAGGGGATTAACATTCGATCATCGGGCTCGGGAAATACCCCTATGCTATGAATGAACAGATCCACGAGCTCTATCGATTAGAAAACCACTTTCGTGCAGGGGTAAGTGTAGCTACTGATGAAGGATTGCTATTGCTGACATCTTCTGTGATGGAAGCATGCCACCAATGTCAGCAAAGGGTAAATGCTGGAGTTCGGGAAAGTGCTTTTACAGAAGCCTCTCTCTTGTGTTCTTTTATGCGCCAAGCCGGTCAATCAAGAAGAGAAAGATATGGTAGTAGAGCTGCTGACTCTTAATATGTGGTATCAGCAGTAGGCGCTTAAGCATCTATTGATTTTGCAAACAAATAGGTATGCCTATTCATCTATAGGAAAGAACAAAGATACCAGCTGCTGCCTAGCCCGCACGTGTGCAATTGCAATAAAGGAAATCGTAGCATACGTTACAGAAAAAATGGATTCCCCGGGATGCTTTCCTTGGTCTTCAGTCTCTCGATTAGTCCTCTCTTCGGTGACTAAAAACGTAGCTACGGGTTTGTAAAGAAAAAAACTCCAGACTAAATCTCCATCAATCGTCCCACCGGCTAAAAAAGAATAACTTGAACTCTTGACTGGAACATTCTTTCTTTTCAAGTCTGATCAAGCGCCACTAACCACTCAAAAGAGTATTCCATCCTATCAATTGGCCAGGTCCCAAGCTCATTTGAAGAGGCGCGTAGGTTCGAAAACCAAGTCTTAAGCATTTAGCTATTCTTTCTAATGTCATTCAATGAGCTCACCTAGAAGCTATATAGCGTGGTATATAGCATGTACCTCTCTTTCTACTACCGAAATCCGAACTCTACTTACTTATTTCTTTCGTGGATTAGGACGAAGACCTACAAGCAAAAGCAAGCTATACATTTCTGCTCCCATTCATTCTTTATTCGCTCGACAAGACGAAGTGTAATGAATGAGGGAAAAAACCTTCTTTACCCTTACAAGCACTCGTTTACATATGGCTGAGTAATTGAAGAGCGATTCATCTTACCATTATGCGGACTCTCTAGAGTCAGGACCCAACCATCTCTGATTCCCGGGAAACCCATGTCTTTCCGGAGCTGGAGCAATTGCGAAAGCGGATGAATTAAGATCCGCGGAAAACAATAGGACCCCGGCCTCTCTAGTCACGAGTCTCGAGGGGACCACAAAACAAATGATTGGACAGGCGCGTCCCTTTTATATAGGCAATATGGCATACTGCCAGACAATCCGAAACGCAACAGAAAATGAGTCTATGGAAGCGGAAGCCAAGAAAGGCCTCCTAAAATGGGACTGCTGGACCGGAACTCGATGGGTTTACCTTAGCACTCTTTAAATAAAGGGATGGAATTAATTAAACAAACTTTTAAAGTATACGGTAAAAGATGAGCAGCTTTGAACTGTAGAAGATCCCATAATAAAAAGTTCTCCAACTGCAAGTATCCCACTGGCTGAAACAGAACTCAAACTACCTGAAAGTAGAAATTACACTTACTCCGACAATGAAAAATGCAGGGGGTATTTTGAGTACCAAAGCATTAACTTTAATTGAAATTGAATCAGCAACCGCTGGTACAGTAAGCGGTGTTCAAATAGCCTTTTTTGGGATCTTCTCCGCTGCTACTGCTATCGCATCAGCTGTTAAGTAGCCGCTCTTCTTAGTGCCTACTGGATGGGCTGCTTTACTGCTTTTAATGTTCTTGACGAAAGGAAAGAGGGCTTAACGCACTCGATCCGGGAATTCCCTCGAATGCAAGCTCTGAGGAAGAAGACTATATAGAGCGCAAAACCAAGAAAGTGAAAGAGAGAGGAAGTGAAACTCCAAGAATACAGGGCACACCTTCGTATAGTTATTGGATTCGTTCACTGCTACACAAGAGTTCCGAGTCGATTTGGTTTCACTCCTTTCTTCTCCGTTGGAGAGACTTGACATGCCAAAACTTTACTCGCGAGCTCGGAACGACATTCTTCGGTTATGGCGGAAGGGATCCGCGGGTGTGGATCACTTCACTACTCTTCCCCTTCTCTTTATTAAAATGATATCACAAGGGAAAAGACGAGCACTTGGGACCACGGAGCCAACGTTTAAGACAAGGCTAAACGAGGCCATACATGTAGTAAACTCCTCTCGTTGTGAAGAGAGTGAGTGGGATAAAAAATATCCATTCATTCGGACTCCCAGTAATAAAACGTATTCATATTGCTTTCTATTGGGCCATAGCTAGCAACTCCTTGGGTGGGATTTCGAAACAAAGGCCCAAGTTCACCCCCTCGGGCTCGGGAACGGAAGGATACCCTTTGTCTATGTCAGCCAAACCAGACTAGACTTCTATTCCTGCTCCTACTACCGAAAACCTGTCTCTCTTCCCTTTGATTATCAGTCTAAGCTAGATGGCTTCACAAGACTTAAAGATAGAGTGTGGAAGCCGATTTTCTCCATTTCGCATAGCATATTAGACTGAAAAAAAAGTATAGAAACGACTGACTTGTAAGATATCTAAATGAAAGAATTTCCTTGATAATGAGAGGGTAACACGATGCTAAGAAGTGATTGGATGAGCATGTCCTAGTATGAATTCATTCCCTGCGCAGGGAGGGATTGATAGATTTACTGATAAGCCATCCCATCTCGAATGAGATGTAGGAGGGAGAACGAATGGGACTGCTGGGAGAACATCCCCGCTAATATTGATGTATGATAAACTAGACTTGCTATTCTTTTCCTCTCCTCTCGGAGAGAGGATCCGGTGAGACATGAGAGGACAGAGAGAACGGTTCAAATTGTCACAGGGTTGCCTACGGGACTGAATGCCTTCTCGTAGTCAATACCATGAAGTTGGGTGATTTGGCCAATAATCTGGCCTTGAGGCGTGATACTCTTTCAATTGGTTTGAAAAGCCATTTTCTACCAAGAACATTCGATTCGGATAGGCAGTGTCCAGGTCGAGTTGCCATCTCTCTTGGTCTGCCCTGTGCTAGCTGAGGCAGGGAGCTAGTCAAGGCATTTATCCGCCAGTGAAGTAGATCTCGAACAACCAATCCCGAAAGGAAAGGCAATCAGAAGTGGAGTACTTTCGGAAGAGAAAGGTACGAATATTTCTCATAGATGGAGAGCGCTGGTTGATGGTGAAGAAGATGCTCAGGCTTGCTTGCATGCACACAAACAAGATCTTGGATGATCGTCTCACGATCTGACAGTCAGTCATAGATATATATAATAAGTATATAATAAGATATAAGATCCAGCCAGCCTTTCGAGAACTATCTGCCATATAGCCATTTTCATAGCCGTCCGTTGATGGTTATGTTCATCGGTCGGGTCAGCTCCTTCTTTGAAAGGATCGGCCAGCGGACCTCCCCTATCTCCCTTGTCATAGCAACTAGATTTTTTCGATGGAATGTGATTCGCTGCTCTAATTCTGCTTGTGCGCGCTGCTGTTCTGTTGCTTGGTTAGTATGCCTTCGCTGACAGTCTCAACAAAGATTGTGTCGACAATAGAGGGGATACACGCGATTTACCAACTTGGCAACTATGTGGACTTCTTCGCTCTAGAGGGCGAAGCTGTTAGGTGATTATGGCCTTCCTTACATGATCTATATCGTTCATCAATAAAGAGAGACTTGGAGATTTGTTTCGTAGAAGCACCTTCTTCCTATCCATGTCTCTATCTTTACTCGCAGAGACGGCCCGGTCGACGTCAAAGCTTTTGTCAGCCTCCGCTCGAGCCCTCGCCTGTTCAACGCTAGTAACGTGGTCTTGGAGTAGCTGATAAGCCTGCTGAGCCTCATTAATCTTCGTCTGAAGTGCTTCCTCATTAAAATCTTCGCCAATCATCTGCTTAGTGCCACGAATTAACGAGGAGGCAGCCAGCATTTAATAGCTCTTTTTGACGAGTTTCAACGAGACCACGATTCCCATTACTCAAGAGGGCAATTGCCCGGTCCTCTTTCATGTGGAATCGTTTTAGATCGTACCCAAGCCCGCCTCCACTTTCTTATGTGAAAGAGGTGCGTGCTATATGAAACTGAAACCTTCAGTTGGTTCATCGGCCGAGTCAATCCAGTTGCCCGAGCAGATCCAGACTGAGTTACAGTAGAGCATATAGTAGTTTCTCTAGTAGCATGAGTAGTTATACTACCCATACCCAGTTTACGCTGTTCGTGATTGAAATAGGGGTGATCGAGACCCGAACCCAAAGAGAGTGACTATAGATAGGGCGTTAGCGTAACGAGACGTCTCTTAGTAGTTTACGAGTAGGCAGATCAATATTCGGAACCTATGAATATGGACCCACAGCCTACAGCAGCATAGGCATCATCTTAGCCGGATCGATAGGCAGATTCCTTCGTGATCTAGAGCCATACCAGCATCCCTTCGCCCAGCTCCATACGTAGATTCACTAGTTACTTTAGCTTGGTTCCACAAGTCCAGGTGCAGATTTTCTAGTGAAAGAAGCAAGGGCAGCATCTTAACCAGGTCGAGAGATTGAAGCAGCTCCAAAAGCATACCTAGGACCAGTAGATATAGTTGCATATCCGGTTCCATTATCCATTAGACTCGGCTTCTTTTCGTTCGGTTCCATACCTTTCAAAGATGAGTAGGAAACTGATAGTTGAGAAAGTCGTTGACTTGTAAGCCGTAGTCTTCGATTCTTGCCTTGGCAGAGTAGATGACTTCCCTTTCCCCGATTAGATTACCTTTCTTTCTTCTTGTCTTCTTTGTTAGAAGAAACCTCTCGATTGGCTGATCTGGAACTACTACCACGTGCTTCTTTTAATTGTCTCTCCACCTTGATTGCTAGCTTGAAAACAGAATATTAAGTCCAATAGGGCTGCAATTGAACCACATCATTGATTTCTGGACGTAGCCCACCAATGTAACGAGCAAAAATCTGTTCTTTTGGCTCCATGATAGAACAACGCATCATAAAGAAGATGAGAAAATTCAGCCGTGTACTCCTACACTGACAACTCCCTCTGCTGCGTCGTTCTACAACAGGATACTGAAATGGGACCAGGAAGACGGAACCCGAAAAGGCATCCTCACTATCTTGCTCCTTCTTTGCGCCCCTAACCCTACCTACTCTACGAGTTCAAACAAATGTCGCTTTGGATGCTGTCCCTGCTGCTAAAGCAGTTCTTTCAGTAGCTGGCTTAGCTGCCTCACCCGCAACAGGTGTTGGCGCTCCCTAATCCGAGAAGGTTCAAATGCCCGGACCCGGGGAAGCCCTACGCTCTGCTCTTGGATCTGTTGGCCCGGCTGTTAAAACTCTTGTTGGCGAGGCAGGTGAAAACACCCGGCTTAAGGCTGCTGTCGATGCGGTTCAAACTGTTGTTGGACCTGCTCTTGTCCCGGCATTCAAAAGAGTTGCTGTCTCTGCTGCGGGAGATGTAGGCTTTCCTAGGGTCACAGGGAAGTTGTGCAACTTTCATTTTCCAAGTGTTTCACTCCTCGGAACAACAAAAACAAAGAAACCCCCTGGAACCCTCGGAAACTACGCTAGCTAAAATCCGAGGTTTGATTCTGACCTTTGCTTTGTTCCAACAGCAGAGCCCTAATCAAGTTAAGAAATTACCGAGTCTCCGGGTTCTTATGGAACACCTTCTCTTTACTTAGTAATTTAATTAGGGGCCAGTAACAGAAAGAACTGCATCGCCAACAACTCTTGGAACTGCCAAAGATGCATCGCCAACAAGAGCTCCTCCCCCGGCATAGGAGGGTGTTATAGCATCATTTCCGGTCTGAATTCGTTAAAATAAGAGATTTGACATTCCATACTTCACTTCGAAAGCTGCTAGTCCGAGCCTTGCCATTTAGTTCACGCCCTCTCCCGTGAAAAGCCGAAAGGAAAGGCCAACAACTGAAAGAACTGCATCACCAACAACTGTTTTCAATGCTTTAACGGCAGCTTTGTTCTCTTACTTTCCGGGCGTAGTCTTTGAATCAACTCTCCCGGCATAGTAGCCTGGTACGGCTGCAGGGACAACAGCAGTTACAGCAGCCGAAGCTAGAGCAGCGGAGCTCGACTTTCGGTTTCTTACTTTCGGTTCGGGGCCTATAAGTCACTTCTTTTCCCCAAAGAAAGCACTTCAAGCACCAGTAACTCAAACCCTTGAACCCGGGAGTCCTACTCGCTCGGAGATTCAATCAGCTGTTCCCGTGGAGAGAAATATAAATTCAATTTCAACAGCAGCCGCCCGAGCTCAAGCCGGAGTTAGAACAGTTCGAAGAGTTCTTGGCCTTGCTGCTCCTGCTCCAGGGACTGGTCCTGGGACTGCTGCTCCTAGGACTTGGACTGGGACTGCTTTTCCTGCTGTCTAGGGTGCCTTCTGCTGGGGTAAAAAAAGACAGATCGGGCTACACATAAATCGCCATACAAGGAGGTTAACTCCCTTTCTCGATCCTGAAGCCTTAGTCTCTGTCTCTGTCTCTGGAGCTGGAGCTGGGTCGGGAGATGCCAGAGAAAATCCCGGGATTGAAGCCTTAACTTCTTTCAAAGAGTCAACTCGAGCATTTAAGGGCGCTTCGCTTCCTCTTGTTGAAGAAAGAACCCTGGGGACTAAAAGAAGCTCTAGCTCGGGCACCAGACCAAGTGCTGCTGTCCCTTTCGGGCCTAGCGTCGGAAATCGAAAAGAGTTCAACCTGGCTGCTGTTGGACCAAAGGCATATGAACCTTTTCCCCCTGGTACCACTGCTGTCCTTGAAGCCGTCATAGAAGAGGGAGCTGCTGCTTCTTCTTTCTCCAGAGAGTCTTCCGGTTCGGGTTAGTAAGTGGACTAGGATGTTAGGATTCAAACTCCTTCTATGGACATTTCTCTTTAGAAAGATCTTTCTTTTTAGCCCGCATCAATACCAACGTGATCCTAGCCCTTCTAAATCATCCATATTCAGTTAGCCCCTTCCCTCCGGAGAAAGAGCCCTCAGCGGAAAGAATGAATTGACAGTCAAAGACTGACCTTAGGCACACCTTCGAAGTGAAGGGCTTTCGGGCTAGCCCTTAGAGCAAGAAAAGTCTCTTCTTTTTCTATGAAAAATAGAGATTGTCATTTATTGAATCCATTGGTATGGGACATTGCTCAGTGGAAGTAAGGACTGGGGTCTGTTAGTTAAGGAAGATGAATCTAGGCACATGCAAGTCTAGAAAGCATTCTACGATCCAGGAAGAGAGAAGGAAGAACTATCTATAGTATGCTAATTCATTGTTTCTACGTGGTCGACTCTCGGACAGGAAGTACGCCCCACGGGGCGGTAAAGAAAGAAGGAAGAAGCAGTTGGGGCAAGGAAAGGACCTATCTGAAAAAGAGGTCCTGGGTGATATCCCTAATTGCACATTTTCGATATCTGCTTCATCTGAAAAAGATTGATCGATATACGGCTATCCAAATCTCTTTGACTTAACTCAACTGCGAAATTACCCATTTTTCAATTAAAATTTTATTCTATTATTAGAGTGGATTCAGTTCGTGTGAATTGCCCCTATCCTGACTCTTAGTGGTTAACTGAGCTTCCATCGCTGATCATCGGATCAGAGGATTGCCAAAGCGCAGCTAAAGTCAAGATCCGAAATGTGCAACAAAGAAAGGGAATCCAGTCTTCAAAGCCCTGGAGGGCCAATCCATCTCTCTTTCTTCCCCGTCCGAACAGGTTATGATTTGGCACATGCTTCCACACATCCCCTTACTCATGTAAAATGCAAGTTGCACCACCCCTAAGAATAGGATGATGCCCGGATCATGATGATTTGCACTACGCCGGGGCTCATCATGACATAGGACCACCTAGAATACATAGATTTTAACTTAGTAGCGATGTAATTGAGGTTGAGTTGAGACGTTGGTGCCCTACTACGCCCAGATTCAGTACATATTAATTATTCCCTGGGTCTAGCTTGCCGCTTTCGCCCATATTGCTTAACCTTAACGTTTACTGGTTGATGCTATTCAGAGAGAACTGGTACAGATGGATATTCATTCAACCTTCGCCTTTGACTGCACTGAAGAACGTAATTACATGGTGGAACCGCTATTCATTAGCTGACAGAAGTGGTACTTCTATTGCGACAGATTCAACTACGTGCATCTACTAAGTATTCACTTACTCTTTGTTTGCCGCTTCCACAAGTGCTCTTCCTCTTGGTTGCACCGCGCCACCTTGTCTTCTGCTAGGAGCAGCCTTGATCGACTCAACCCATTGAATTACGTCTGTCACTCGGTCAATAGAAGCAATTCCTTTTATAAGCTTTCAAGCTTGAAAATAGGCCAACGGGCTTGCACAGGTAGACAGATAGGTTTCGTTTTGGATCGCGAACATTAGAGACGATATCGTACTACTTCGCTGATGCCCCTCCCTGTGGTCGAGTGATCTTCTTTTCCTCATCCCATCGCACCCTCACCTCAGGATCAGAGGACTTGTTTGAGCGCTAAGCTTTGTTCGCTTCGCAAGTGACGGAGAATAAAGCGGTGGCTTTCTTGGACACCTTGCTGTACGAGGTTTTCCTCAAGCTGCAACCGAGCCGAGGGTGCTTAGCTTGTGGTGTCGCCTCGGTAGGTTAAATCAGGGTGATCTAAGCTTGGGTGAACTGATTTCTGATCAGTTCCCCTTGGGACGGTTAGGCTTCAAGCAGGAGGGAGTAGGTAAACTTCGTATCTTCGCTATACCGAACGCCTTTAAACAGGCTCTAATAAGGCCGGCTCATGACTGGTGTATGGAGGCGGCGAATTCCCACTGATGGGACATTTAATCAAACCGCTCCCCTCGCCCGGTTATCCCGGCCACCTTTTCTCTTTTGATTTGCCGGCGGCGACCGAACAAGCTCTTGACCACCGTCTCCTGAAATGGCAGCGGAAACCTATCGGTTGTAACCCTTAGTTTGGTACTGGTTGAGGCTTAGTCCTTGGGCCCTTTCGATCTCTCAACTTTATTATCTAGGGCGGGGTTACCAAGGAAAGATGCATTGGTGCTTCCCTGTATTCCCGTGAAGTACGGAATAAGAGTTTCAGGTCTCCTGTGAACAGGGCTTTATTTAAAGCAGTGCAGTTCATCACTGCGTATTGCTTCCGCTGGCTATCGCCCCTAACCTGTTCTTCTGCCGGTCCCGTTTCCCTCACACCTAGGATGAGACGTGGATCCCCTCTTTCTGAGGTGCCAGTTCCTACTTCTAGGAGTTCAGAGTTGATTGAGCTACCTGCTTCCACTCGTGGGTTTCTGTATCAGGATGTGCTAGGAGCCCCTCTCTCTTCTTTCTTTCCTAGTAAGGTGTTTTCCTTGTTGTTTTAGTAGTAGCTCGAGACTCCGGTGTCGAGAGCGAAGATCGGCATTGTGCACTCTCTTGGTTGCTTAAGGTCTTTAGCTTTCCCATCTCGACCATCTCCTGACTTTTAAAGCAGGACTAGTTCTCGGATGCTCATTTGAAACCTTTGTCCGGTCAATGCGAGAAAGAGAGAAGCGATGTAGACATAAGAATGGAAGGTTTGCTTCTCAGCTGTCGGTCCAATGATGCTCTTCTAGCTTGACCTACACGGCAAGGGAAAGATCAAAGGCGAGGTGGGAAATGCCCCGCACGAACTATCTGATCAAGTTTTCTTTTTCCTATCACAGGCAGCTGGCAAAGCCGTGTTTGATCGTCGCGTACATGCTCCGTTACAGCTTCGTTCATGCGCCAATCAATTGACAGTGAAGCAGAGAAGGAAGAGTTTTGATCACCGTGTGGGTAGTCTCTGTTAGGGTTTCCGTTTCATGTGCACTAAAAAGAAAGGAAGACTGGTGCTACTATAGTAATGCCAAGCATCCGAGCAAAGGACTCTACCTACCCATACTGACGAATGAAAGAAGCTCAGCGCGGATGATAGGACAAGCGATAGCGGTTCCATTCTTGCTGTTCCTATTCCATACCATAAACAGACACCTTTGATTCATCGACATTGGCACTAGAGGCTCTACCCCCTGAGAAAAAAGTCGCATACACCTGCCCTAATAATAAAAAGTTCTCCGCCTTATGACTTTCGAATAGTATTCCCTGTTGATTGAAATTGGTAAGATTAACGTATAAAATTTTATAAATTTACTTGTCTGTGTGTGAATTGAATAATTCCCTCCTTTGTGAGAGAAATGTCCGCCCTAAGACTATAGAATCTAGAGGTTTTTTTCCCCCCCAGGTTTTAAACAACAAAGCTCGTGGTTCTCTAGATTGAGATCTTTCATAAGATAGAGAAAAGGAGATGTGTCGAAGTTCGCTTCCTGCTCCCTAAAAACGGGAATACAGAAAGCATGCCCCTTACGTAGAGCAAAGGAGAGGGCTCGCCCATTTGAAGGTAGGAAAGGAAGTGGTAAAGGTTTGCTCCAATTCATCCAAGTATAGGCGGAATAATATTTCCGACATACCCGTTCTCCTATAAGGAAGTTTTTCTTCAAACGAAGGTCTTTCTATTTTTTTCCTTTATGGTCCACTACTTTAACGTTGACAAAAGAGGAGAGCAAATAAAAAATGGGTTTCTCCAGCATAGGTTTTATTTTATTTAATAGAATAGATGATGGAACTTTCATTAAAGATGGGGAGAGATCAAAGAAAAGGAGATTTATTTAAGTAAGGCAGGGCCTCACCCGCGTAAGACTCATAAGAGGGTCTACGTCATTATTCATTCCCCATCCCGAGATGTCTAAGTAAACAGGCTTCCCTAAGCTTGAAGCAAGAATAAATGAAGTCCATCAGAAACAAGACCTGATTATTCAAATCAAAGGCTTAAAGACAGGGTCAATAGTAGTAGCCTCATCTTAGGAGAAGAGGTGAGTATTCATATGAATATAATAGACCTATCTTGGAAGACAGTTTGATGAGAGCCGGGCGGGAATCTAGCCCAACAAAGAGTATTTCTCGTCGGACCCATATACCCATGACTTATTTCAGACTTTATCACACCTATTCGGAGGATGGTCAACAGACTTGGGAAGTCACCTTCTTCTTTTTCATGCTATTCTATTACAATGTCTCAACTAATGCCTATTGCCTTGCAGGAAGTCGCCTAGGAAGAAAAGAAAGAAGCAAGAACCGGAGGCCTATTATTAAATTCAGTGCATGAACCTATAAATAAAACGGAATCCGATCCTTTCCTTTTAGTCGGAGTGGCTTCTCGCTCCTTCTTATGCCGGAGCTGAATGAAGGCTTTCGTCTTCGCATTTTCTCTAAGGCCTATTGAACTGACTGCTACATAAGGCTATATTTACTCGACCTGAGAGCGCTTTTCATTGGTCTAAGCGCCATACCATTCACAATTGCTGTAATTGAATCCGTGGAAGAGGAAGAACCAACAAAGCGATCTTACCTCCTCCGATAAAGAAGAAGAATCAAGTGTGACGCGAGTGAGACCGAAGAAGAGGCACTAAAGCCTAGACTTCTTCGGTGAATCGTAACAAGACTGAAGAACCGGTGAGAGTACCATGTCTCGTGGAAAGATGGGGTCTGGTTACTCTCATATGGTTTGTCCAACCTCACTTGCCTGTGTAACAGGTTACTACACAGTCAAGTCCTTTAGGTTGATAACTAAAGGTGCCTTCGTCCACCACGAGTTGGAGAATGCTCCTTATGGCACGGCTTGCTTGGTTGGTTAGCCCCTTTCCCTGCAGTGGAAGAAAGGAAAAGTAAAGCAGTAAACCCTTCAGCCTAACCCGAATCTGTTCGTACCAAAGCTCCGAGAATCCCATAAAACCTGCTCCTGATCCTGTTGAGGTTTGAAACTACTCTAGTAACTGAACTGAAAGCATGCCAAGTCGACTCTATAAACTTCTATGCTACTGAACTAATTGCAACTCAAACCAACTCTTTCTATAGCTGGGGGGACATAGCAACTTTGTAGAGTACATTTTAGAAGGGAACCCCACTTAATGAGAAGCAAAAGATAAAAGACTAGGCCGGTTAGCGGAGTGAAGCTCTAAGGCTGAAGCTGAAGAATCGCCCCTCTATTCCCAAAATGTGGATGAGGTAAGGGATTCCAACTGAGCAGATAGTTCAGTGGCGGTTGCATAGTTTCAAAGAGCTCTAGTTGCAGTACCGGATGAAAGATGCTCGACCAGGAGTTTCAAACTAAACTGACCGGTAGGGATCGGAGTTCGGCTCTGAGGTGAGGTTAAGCCCTTTACATAGGAAGGGGTTCGAAAGATGCTCCTCTTGGTTGCACGGGGCTTGGCTACTCGGCTTAAGACAGAAGACAAGATCCGGATCAGGTTTTGTGGGAATGTCAGATCCCGGGTCATCAACCAAAGCTAGATCGGGGGATTCAATTCCAATGGTTGGTTAGTCTCCAAAAGATTCTTCAACCAAAGCTGGGTCACAGGGGGTAAAGCTTCGACGGGGCTTCTCAGCCAGTCAATAGGAAAGAAGTCAAGCTCTGGCAACAACCCGAAGCGGAAGCAGAGGTTCTGAAAGAAGCTCTTAAACTATAGGGGAAAGCTATTCTCCCTAAGTCGAAATGCCCTGCTTCCGGCTAAGTATACAGAGTTGGGCCTACCGTTCGTTCAACCGTTACCTCTATTCCGATCTCTCCTTTCTCCTTTGCTTCCTTGTCTCGTCTGTCCTTCTCTGCCCTCAGCCTGTCTTTGAGCTCTATCCCGCCCTTCCTTTCTTTCTTTGGCTTGCTAGCTAGAAGGCGAAGAGCGCACATCGCAATAAGGTAAGGGAGTTTCAATTTCACTCGGTTGACGCCGAGAAAGACTAAAGACGGGACAGTACGCACAGACATCCTCGGGAAAGCACTAATGAACTACGCCATCCCTGACACTTATGCGGTGAGATACCAACTATCCGATATCGCCCACAAAGCTAAGAGGCCACTGGCACCGAATAATAAACATAAAGAACGCTAACCGCCACCGTGATGCCATCCGATAAGATAAGGTAGACCTCTTTCGGCAAAGAATTCTACCAAAAAGCCCGATCCGAATCATTATGCTCGATAAAAGGAAGAAGGAGCTCTTGAGTCAGATGTGGCATTAGACTGTTTTCAAATAGGTTCTTCTCGAAGTGGTCATTAGGAACTTCTTGCCCCAAGGCAAAGAGTCCGTTCATGGTAGAAGTCTTTTCCTTTCCACTAAGAATGCCGACTTTCTTTCCTCAAACGATTGGAACTAGGGTATCCTCGCCGAAGTAAAAAGAAGAGTAAGCCCAAAATCACGAAGAAAAGAAAATGGCACATCTACAATGGAACTTAGAAAAGCCAGAACCCTAGATGCATCGAATGGGATTCACGCAGAGAGGAGACTGGGGGACTTTCTCAAAGGGCTTCCTAGGGGAGCGCACCTTCCTTCTTTTCTTATTCTTAGCGAGGAATAGCCCCTTATCGACACGGTAAGTTCACTTCAAGCAAGTGGACAAATTCATGCCTTACAAGTAAGCAAGAGCAAGTAATCCCGTCATCTCGTGCAAATGAGGGGCAATAGATAGAGGCAGAGAAGGTCAAGACAAATCCCAAAGCAAATGTACAGAATAAGCTCTGCAGATGAATTCCCGGTGCATGTGTTCTTGTTCTCGAAAGCACTCCCAGTCTCTCCCGGGCGAGCTCGACGGGCATGGTAGCCAAGATAGAAAGGCAGATAATGGAAATTAATTAAAGGAGGTGTGCGTGTCTGTCTTTCCTGAGCCAGCGTAGCATTCGTTCCGGAGAGACTTTGAGTCAAGATTTGTCTCCGGGAAAAGAGGAACAAACTAGAACCCTCTCATCAACTAATACAATAGGTGATGAGAACCCCAAAATGGACTATCCGAGGTAGGCCAAGGAGACAAGAACTACGAACTTTGGTCTTGATCCTCCCCGGAATACTGTTAGTTGTATCTGGAAGCCTCAGCGAGACGTCCATGATATCCTCTTTCTTACCAACTGTAACCCTAGAGAGTTAGGTCTTTCTTCTTTAGAGAAGGAAATCCGAAGCGAAGCCTAACGGGAAATCTCTCGGAAAGAGTAAATAAGCTCTACGTGAAGAGAATCGTGGAAAGCAGCGCGCAAACATCATTCTCTACTAGGATGCATCATGGGAAAATCTCAAGACGAGAGAGTGATGCCGAGAGTAGGATTCTTCAAATCTCTACCATCGTAAGCTTTCGGAATATGAGACTTCCCCAACCTAATCGTGTCACTAGAGATAGGATTTCAAGGATCTTGCTCGAAAAGAAGGACACGCGATAAAGAAAAATATGTAGACCCTGGCCTAGGGCTACGGTTAGGAGTGCTCGTAACACGAGAAACTCCACATCTCGAGCCTCTAACAGGACCAACCAGGACGATAGCTATCCAGCTAAGTGACGAGGAGGAAAGCGTCGTATTTTCGCCATAGGTAATTATATCAACCAGAGGCTGTTACGCCCAGTCCATGACTGGCTAATGGAGGTCTTGAAGAAGATGCCCACTGATGGGATGGGACCTTCAACCAAACTGCTCCTTTGGATCGATTAATTGGCGAAAAGCATTGCTTCAGCTTCGACTTGAAGTCGGCAGCCGATAAGAAGAACCGATGATATATCAGCTGTTGTTTTAGGAGCTCTTGTGGGAATACCTGAGGCAAGTAGCTAAGCGAATAGGGCTGTTAGCGAGGAGCGGAGGAGTTCTTAAACCAATGAGCTTCCTAACCTTTAGGACTGTCATTAAGTCTTTGAGGATATAATATGCACGAGATACAATAGAATAAGAGGACTTGCATGGTAAAGGACTCCCCCCTCCTAACCCAACGTTATGCTTTCCTAACGAGGGCTACCTTCCGGCTCTGATCCACCACCCCTAAGGGTAATAACTCCTGTTTGAAATCGATTAAGCAAATAAGTCTTCCGGAAAGAGGGTTTGACCCTTCTCAGCTCATTACACGTCCAGGAACCAAAGTGCGTGTATGGTTTGAAACAGACAGGGTGCTGCCAGAAATTGCCATGATAGCTCGCGGAAATCCAACAAAGTCAGCAGGAAAGAAGGTCGCATCCACAGAAGGGGGTTCCACTCAAGCAGCAATGCCATCTCAAGCTCGTCCGGATAAAAGGACCGATAAAGTGTGCCCCTTGACCTTTCCTACAGTCACAGTTGCTTCCAGATTTGATCTCAGCAGGACTCATTACTCCAGTGCCACCTAAGGCTACGCCAAGTCCATTACCGACATGGTATGATCCGAATGCTCGATGTGAATACCATATGCAAGGAAGAGGACATTGGACTTATGATTGCTATGACATTAAACATCAGATTCAGGACCTCATCGACCAGGACCTCTCTCGCTAAGTCTAGTCGACTGTCAGTTCACTTAATTAAGGTGATTGGGGGTCTCTCCTATCTCCAACCGAGGAAAGCGCCGTTTCAAATACCTAAAGCAGATCGAAGCAATTGTAACGGAATGAAATCAATAGGACCGAACTTATTTGCTTAAGACAGGAATGCTGACCTCTGCCCCTATCCGACAATCGTTAACTCTACTTGAAGAGAGTCCCTAGCCTAGCGCATAAGTCAAGTTAAAGAGTTATAAAGGATTGAAGTGATCTATCTCTTTAAAGGAAGGAGAATTCAATTCCACTTGAGAACTCTGTAAAGGGGACCTCTTATAGGAATAAAATTTCGGGAAAGGAAAGAGAGAATAAAAGAAGGAATTAAAGCCCAGCGGGAACATCTGCTTCTGTTAGAGCTCAAACTCGGCATTCCGGTCCCACTATATTATTTTTTTGTTTAGGAGTTTCCAGGGAGTTTACCCGCCGGAGGTTGAAGTTGAGGACTCGGCCAATACATCCGCTTAGAATAGAGCTTAGAGAGCAGCTACCTATAAGAGTCAGAGTTCCCTCGGCGAAGGGAAGGGTAAGCCCGCAAGCCTAGATAATATTCTACAGAGTTTCCCTTATAAGAGTCTTTCTACTGTTTCTTTATATCTTCTATCTCGCTGATCTTTCAATAGTCAGAGTCAGAAGAGTGTTTCCAATAATAGGAATCGGTCTTTCATTCCTTTATTTTAGGACTTTTCCTGCCAAAGTAAGAGAATTCCCTGGAAGGCTGTCTTGTTTTTATGCTGGTTTGATTTGCCTCGTTTCGTTAAGTTCCAGCTTTAAAGCTATACAAATTAAGGTTCTTTTAAGACATTGCCATTGACATTATGGTTTCGCCCGAGTTTGCCTAGCTATAGGCTTAAGGTTAAGGACAAGAGTTCAAACTACAAACTAGAAGATTCAGCCTAGTATAGAGAATAATATGCCCCCGCCCATTCCTTGGGGTGAAAAGCTTTCTTGTCTTTATGACGGTTTAGGTTAGCTAACACACACTTGTTGCTATAGCTATTAGGTAAACTTAAGAGGGGAAAGAGAGAAAGGGCTTTCGGGAAGTTAAGCAGATGGTGAACTAAGGTCCCGCACCATGTAGCTGCCCTACACAAGGAGGTGAATAAAGAATGAGCCAGAAGAAAAGAAGATAGGTAAATCTTACTCAGTCATAAGAGTTTAGAACAGCTATTAGCAATTAGTATGAAGTCTTCAATTAGAGTAGAATTTCTTATTCAAAACATAGGAGAGGAAAGATCCTTACTTCCCTTACTTAGTGTTAGTAGAACTTTTCCCGCACTACTGTAGTAGTGCACTCTCTCCCTTTACTTTAGAGTAGGATTCATACTAACTAAGCTAAGGAAGAGCTTTACTTGAACTAAAGATAAAGGCAGTGAAATCGCAGTAAGAAAAGAATACCTTAGCAAGGTCAGGACTGCCTGCCATTGACTACGGAATCTCCGGATACTATCTCTTTAAGAGTTGTTCTTTCATCTCCCGACATTGAATCAACCGGTCTTGAATCAGCTGATATCGAGGAGAATAAGAAGCGGCGCAAAGGAAAAGTTCCTTGCTTCTACGCTTTTGCTGCTCTCTTTGATGCTTACAGTTGTGCTCACGAGCAGAATTCTATCAAAATGTGGGGGGGGTATCATTGAAAAAGAATTGAGATATGATGAAGTCACTTGAGAACCCATGTCTAATTCGGGCAGGAATAGCCTTTAACGTACCTGTTTTATCTTACTTATCGACGCTAACCAAGAAGACCTTTTCGAATCCCAAACGAGGAGATAGACTAGCACCTTCTCGGCGGATTCTGTGCCCACCCTCAGATCTCATTACGGACTGACCCTTCGACTGCACTTCTTGCCCAATGGAGTACAAGACAAGTCCCCCGAAAGAGGGATCTGATTGGATTGAGCTGGTTTCAGCCTAAGAAGAATCATTCCTTTCTTGTAGGAAGATAGAACTTGTAGAGATATGGTTCATTTTACAAGGTTTCACATAGGGGGGGAATGCCTTTTATCAAATTGAGATACAATTGTATTTACTGAAATGGGCTTGCAAGGTTTCGCCACTAGGGGAGAATGAAAAATGTCAACTTGAGATGTCTCAATAGAGTGAAAAACGACTTGCAAGCTTTGACAGCTATATGGAGACGCTGATTTAAAGCATTGAATGGACCTCGATTCACCTCAAACAAGTGATCGAATTCGTTGATTCGCTTCAAACCTATCCTTCTATTCTCAATGGACGGGAATGACTAAACAAAGAAACGAAGCTAAGACCAGTCTTGCTCTTCTCCGCCTTTCCAGGCCTAGATATTCGAAGTTTATCAAAGGCCGGCTTGAGAAGGATGTGATGTGACGCACACTTTATTTCGAACTTGCATTCGTCTTTGATGCGGTTGGTTAAGTTGAAAAGAATCTCATAACTTTAGGAATCAGACATCCTTTGTCTGACTATTTCACCCTGAGAAGAGAAGGAGTAGGAAAGAAGGGAGGGTCTTCCTATTAGTCCGAGAGCATTGGTGCAAGCCCCATAGAGACAATACATAAAGATCTGTCTCTGGAGCGCCGGATGGCGCCTAATCTTATGCTGTTGAAGAATCTGCTATCGATGAATCAATCTCCTACCTGTCGCATCTCCTGCTGTTGACTCAGCTACTCTTTATCTTGATGAATTTCCCGCTGCCTATTTTCGCTTTATTTTCTTTTCCCACTTAAGAATATGATGTCGAAGGATCCGGATCTACTCAAATGAAAGTAATTATTTGACTAAGTAAGTGGTGGAGCGAACCCAGTCTCCTTACCACCTTCTTTCGTTTCATCGAAGGATGTTTTCCTTTCGGGCTGAGGTCCCACAGGAGACCTATGATGAAGCTAAACATAAATTCCCGCATCACCCGATTTAGATTTAGTGTTATCATCGGCAACAGCTAAGACAATTACCCGATCCGATAATTCGTCTTCTTCACGAACTTCCGGTGGAAACCTTTTAGTATGTGTGGCTCCCCTCTAGCTCTAGTCTAAACCTCAGGAAAACTCTCTAGGCGCAGTACAGGGGTCGAACTCTTTGGATGGTAATAAGTACGGTAAGCCTGAAGCGGTGGGCAATGGACCGGGAGAACCAGACTTGGGAGTACCCGCCATCGCTAGGATCGGAAGACAGAGAATGAGGAGGCAGTTAATGCATTCGTACCGGGCCCGCTAGTTCTATTCTTCCTTCTCCCCCAAGGCAGTAAACCATCTTCTGAAGTCACCGTCCACTCCATCTTCTAATGCTTGGGAAACCCCCAACTGACCGAGAAAGAAGTGGAACTTCTTTCAGCGGAGGAATAGCGAGATGCAAGCTAACGAATAGCGCTTGTCTTGATTCAGTTAAGGTTTTGCAACGAAGCAGATCTTTAATTTAGTTGATAGTCACCTTTTCTTTCTCTTCAGGTCCCCGTATCAGAAGAGTGAATAAGGGATTCATTCAATGTATTGATGGATATGTACCTTGTTTCCATCTTTCATCTCCTTATGTTATAAGAATAGTCTATAAGGTATGCATTCAACTTCATTGAATGGATAGAAACCAGATAATGGAAAGCTTTTCTGTCTCTTTCATCTCCATACCAACTCTCCCTACCTCACCGCCGGCGGGTGCACAAGAACCTAATTCCTCAGATTTTGGTTGAAATAACCAGGCGTGAGCTATCCCCGATTAGTGTCAAAATGATACGATCGGCGAGACATGCGATTGCATGGATGAATTTATAGTTAGGGGTTTCGAAATCTTGGACTGACGTCTTTGCAGCTCTCTATGAGAGTTCGTGAAGCTGGTTTTGCAGAATAGCTGAGCAGCCTGGGTGAAAAAAATGTTTTTTCTATTTGTATAAAGAGGAAGACCGCGTCTTCCACATAAGGGTCGGAAGCAACAAGAACTTGAGTAAAAACCCCCACACGAACGGGAAGTAGCTGCTTGAGACTCAGCTGTGAGGGAAGGGATTGAAGATGGCATTGAAGGGGCTGTTGTCGGAACTGCTTTAGCGGGAGCTGCCGCTAGTCTTTTCGACCATGAATCTCTAGAAGGGCTTACAAGAAGCCGAGAATCCGACTCCCAAGCATCCGAGATGCGAAAAGAAAAAGGGACCTTTCTCTAAGCCATTTTCAGTAGACAGGGATAAGGACAAGAGGCTCGCTACCGAGCTCGATACTTGGAATAGGACCCACGGGGCGGTAATATCAGATGCAGCAAAGAAAGAGGAAAGGTTGGTTGGCAGTGAAGGCTATTCTTGCTTTTTCCTTAATTCGATCTAGAGAAAGAGAATCCGATGTGACACAAGCTCCTCTAGCAAGTCTTCTGTGGAGGAAGGAACTGAACTCGCTTCGGGAGTATAAAAGTGTAAAGGAAAAAAGAGTTCACCAGATTAAGACGATAGGGCCAACGCGGATAGACCCAGCCCCTCACCCGACTCCTTCTAGGAATCGGCTAAGTGTCCGCTTCTTTCTTTCAATGTGAAACTGTTAAAGAAGCCATTCCTTAGCACTCACTTCACACAAAGTAGATATCTATCTCTCTCCCGTCTCGTTTTCGAAGTCTTAAATTCCGGTCGGAGAAGAGTCATGTGCTTTTACTTGACTT